GGCGTGGCAAGAGAGCGAGTTCGACTCGCGAACGATCAGCAAGTGAAGGACCGATCCTTTTGCGCCAGTACTGTTGTGAGACTGGTACTTGGCGGCTTACGAGCAACATATAGACTAAGGTTGTCCATCACTCCCTCGCTCTTTTTGAAAGGCCCTTTCGGAGCTCTCGTCTATGGTTCTTCCATAAGAAGACTGAAGACGGCGCATAGTTCCGGTGACAGTTTCGGAAACCGGGGAGGCCCCTCTCTCCAGGCTTTTTTGGCGCCCATTTGCTTTTAGCAGATGAAAGGGGAACCCATGGTTCAAGGGTGCGGTTAACGGCAAGGGAATCAGCCGCTTCATCAGACTCGCTTTTGCCTATTCAAACACAAGAACCAAAGAACCGAGGGAAGGAGCTTCCTTAAGCCATATCCTTACTACCAATAGCACCGGATTCTCTTGCAGCGGAATCTATGCCTCTATCTACGTCAATTTCTTCTTCAAAAGGCAAAAGGAAGACAATGAGATCTCAAGGCTTGACTTTCCTGAAAGCTTAGCTTAGTAAGGGAGTCATAAGTCAAATAGCCTTATGAAATGGAAATGATTTTTGAGTGAATACCCGCCAATCCCTACGTGGCTAGTGTAGCCCCCAATCCGTACAGTAATAGTCATATTAAAGACGGAAGTCGATTCACCGAATGAAGTCGAATCATGCCTTCATGTGTTGCGTGACTGCAGGTTAAAAAGAAAAGTCTGGGAAGCTTTGTTGTGTCCGAATGTGAAGAGAATTTCTTTTTCAACTGGAGTAGTTTCGAATGGCTCATGCATAATTTGAAGAAGCAACTGGGAGTCAGAGGAAAGTATGAATGGCCGTTAGTGTTTGGAGTTGCGGTGTGAAAGCTCAGGTTTTGGCAAAAGAAATTGGTGTTTGATAATGACTTCGTATCGCCGAAGGATCCAGTTTCCGTAATTTTGGGTTATGCAAAGGAGATTGCGGATGCCATGAAGTTGGAGTCGGACTAGCGACTATGAATTTTCCTTAGTTAGTTCCATCCTGTCAATAAAGTGGAGCCTAATTTACTTGACAGGCCTACAAGCAAAGGTCGGATTCCTTCCTCTTCAGGTAGTGTTTTGCTTTTTGGCTTGATCATCGCTCGGATCGAGCTTGTAGATGTGAAAAGGTGGAAAAGGTATGCATCCCTTAGGAATAGGGTGGATCTCTCTGAATGTCGAGTGTTTTTTGTGATCGGTAAAGTGTTATTAAGTGTTTATTCAGTCTAGGTTTTTTCCCTTAAGTGTGACATTTCACTCTTTGTTGTGGGGTTGGGTTGGGTTCTTTCTACGTTCGTTGCGTGTCTTTGTAGTTCTTTTTAAATCGAGATTGTGTTGGAACCATCAGACTCTGTTCTTAAACTGCAACAGATGGTTCCGTAATAGGCTTTCTATCTGTGTGCTCTTGTTCAATGTCTCATGAGAAGTCACGATTGGTTTGCTCATGAGCTCCAACGGTGCAACTGTAAAAAATGAACCAAAATCAAAGTCGTCCCAACAGCGCTTCTAGGTCGTTTCAGAGAAAGAGTGCTTTCCTTAAGTGAAGTTTCCAAAAAGGAGACAAGGGACTCTGCTAGATTGCTTTTTCGGCAGAAGCCGGTGAGATCGCGTTCTTCACTTAACTAGTGATCTCATGAAAAGCATGAGCCCTATTCTTTGGGAGGTCTTGGCACGGGTAGCAGAAAGTTTCGCCTTTTATTCATTTTTTTCCCTACTATCTAAAGCTAAAGGCCGGGGGTGTAGGCTATTTTGAAACAGTAGATTCTCGTTGCTTGGCAAAAGAAAGGAACTAGCTCACCCCGGTCAAGTCGTTGTACTTTAACCGTGTTCCCTCTGAGTAATTGCTGTAGGCCACGATGCCGTTAGATAGGCTCTGCCGAAGGAGTGACCCCTAAAACTTCCTCGCTCTGTTTAGGATGCGAGATGGAAGGTAACCTCTTAGGAACGCGCCCCCATCGCAGGAATGGCCCGGGTGCCCCTAGTGCCTGAGACCCAAGTGCGGGCGTAGAGGAAGTTGCTGTTTGGTTTGGAGATTGTCAAAGTTCCCTTTCTTTCAGGAAGGGTGGCTCGCCAGTGGCACGTGATGGAATCCCTGTAAAATCGATGGAAGTTTGGTTTTTCCAAAGCCAAAAGAAGGGTCGTGTGTCTCCTGTGTCAGTGCTTACGTTAGTAGGAAGCCTATATAGACGTATAGGAAACCGCAGGTTTCAAAGAACTAGTTCAAATTCGCGAGAACCGGCGATCTGAAGCACATAGGAAGTGGTGACCCTTCAAGGAATTTCTTCGCCAGTATTGGGGATCAGATTCCAATGATCTTACGCACTACAGCCCTGTCCTGCCGTACGGCACAGAGGTCAGGCTTAGTAACTAGTGTCTAGCGACACTTTAAAGTGTAGGTTGAGTTGGATCATCGAAATAAACATTTCTGGAAGAACCTCACTAAAAAAAAAAGAAAAGAAAATACGATCCG